TAACTCCGTGTATGAAATACCTATTATGTTATGAAAAGAGGAATAAATAAAATTTTATACTAAAATTGGAATTTGCAACAAAACAAACAGATAGAATCTAAATTAGAATATAAGATAAATAGAAACGAATTGAATTGAAAAATTCTACCTAGAACTTCGGGGTTTTTTTTTTTAGGAATATCAAAACAAAAAATGGATTCCTTTTCTACCATTATTATGATATTACATATTCCAATTCGATTGGATACCAGAAAAAAAAAATGAATTCGGGATTTGCTCTGCTCGATGAGATAAAGATCTAATAATCAGAAACAATATAGAATGGATTTTTTTAGCACTTAACCCTTTCAATTATTCAAAAAAGAATTCGAATTCGCAGAGAAGAGAGATATTTTTACCCATTTTTTTTAGAATTTGAGAATACGATTGGAGTGCGTAAGTAATAAGGCTTGTATTTATTAAACATGCGCAGATCTAACTCCACTATATATATCCATATAGATAACTATATGTCTCTTACTTTATTGTAGTCCTATTCGTTCGGGACAGCACATGCCGTGTTAATTTTATATTTTCTATTCAATCTATTTAATGAAAAATTGTAAAAAAAAAAAAAGGAAGCACGAGAATTTCTTCAAAATTCCCTTTCTTTAGTATAGGTATTATATACGGATAAGATACCCGATTAGATAATATCTGTGTAACAATTCAAACTTATGTTCTAGGGTTTACACATATTGACAGTTGCTGTTATAATGGAAATGTAGAAGGATTTTTTTTTCAATAAAAAAAAGCAATATTGATTGGTTATGTATCAATTTCGATTTTCTTATCTCATTAAGAAAAAACCGTTTTAGATTCCAATTCAAGAATCGTTCAGCAATTAATAGTTAACGGTTCCGATTTGTCCCGAAATTTTTGCTTTTGTGACTGAAGGTGTACGTTTGTTTTTTCAATAGAAAAGGGCAGAGGAGCTCTTTGAAGAATGGAATGGGATTAAAGAAAACGGAATTTAAGATACAAACACGTAAAATAAAAAAAAATAAGTTTAGAACCCCCCCTTTTTTTGGGGGGGGGTATTCTCATATATTTTTTTATAGCGTTTTGGCGGCATGGCCGAGTGGTAAGGCGGGGGACTGCAAATCCTTTTTCCCCAGTTCAAATCCGGGTGTCGCCTGATCGACAAGAGAATTGAAATAGTGTATTCCGTTTTGTTGATAGAAAACTTTCGTTTTTTTCCAGCAGAAGCAAGCGGGGAAAAGGACTCTTGAGACTTTTTTGATTCTAAATTCTAAGCATCGGGAGGCTTGTTCTCTAAAATGCTGTAAATCTTTTCGTCTCGGATTCAAAGAAAGATTCTAGTAGTGAAAAGGAATCAATAAATCTTGAAATGATAGTCTTTTCATTCCACTACTAATGTAGTGTCCGTCTACTGACTGGGTCTTGAATTAGATTGGATAGGGATAGGTCGGACAAGGAATCTAATTCCATTTTTAGTTGGGGAAGGGGCGGAAGAAAAACCTTGTATACAGACTCATGTAAAGTATATGCGCGCTTCCCCATTTATTCAATATTAGTTAGATTAGTTAGATTAAATAGCTAATTGGCTTTCTTTTTTTATATAAATTTAATTAAAATTAAATAGTTTTTATTTAAATAGTTCTATTTTCATATTTTTTTTGAATATTCTTACTTATTTTTATTAATTAATGTTCTTGATTTAATATAATATATCTTGATTTAATATAATATATTTTTTTTTTTTTTCTAAAAAAATTCATTCTTATTATTTCTATTTCCATTAGAATATAAAATAAAATCTTTCTTTTCGTCTGTCTAGTCAAAGAATTTTATAGTCAAAGAATTGAATAGGCTGTCTTCCGATTGTTTTAGAGAACGAACCGGGAGACGGTAAGGATTAGATCAAATGGAAATAAGAGATGGAAATAAGAATATGAGTATGTAAAGTAATCTGTCTTGATTCTACATTCTTTTACTTTTTACTTAATGATAATGAAATTACTTACTTAATGAAATTACTTAATGGGGGGAAACAAAATAAAACATAGGTCTTATTATTCCTACCTGTTAGTAATATTCATTCCCTTACTACTTCACTACTTCCAAAGATGTCTCCGGATATTTTGTTTATGCTTAATGTTTTGCCATTCTACTAGAAATCCAATTAGAACTTCTTAGATGTTCTAATTGGATTTATTGGATTGTTTTGTCAATGGTGTTAGCCCAGAATCCCTTTTTTGACTCTGTACCAGCGATTCCACTATTATTATATATTATAGTATTATTAGTGAATAATACAAAAAAATAAAAAATACAAGAAAAATTAGTGAACAATAATGAAAAAATTTCTTCATATTGATAGAGATAGGAGACAAAATTTACATGGATATAGTAAGTCTTGCTTGGGCTGCTTTAATGGTAGTTTTTTCATTTTCCCTTTCCCTCGTAGTATGGGGGAGAAGTGGACTCTAAGGGTACTACTTATTGAGTTAAGGGATCAAAGTATCAATTGTTTTTTTTTTTTATAACTGGGTTCTTCCATTTTTTAACTATTGAATTTAAGTATTTAATTTTAAGTATTTAATTAATGCTAATTTCATTTTTAGTATTTAATTAATACTAATGAATTAAATTCAAATATATCTGCATTTCGGAATTCTATTGTATTCTAGTAGTGTAATGTATTCTATGGATAATATAGAAATAGAAAATACTCTTTCAATCAAACAAATATTTGAATTATTCCCATGTTCGTATTTTGAAAGTCAAGGGAATACAAATAATAGGAAATTTACTCCCCGAATTCTTATTAAGATTTCTATTTCGATGAACTGGCTCTTACCAAAGTTATATATGGAAAATGAGGAATCGCGTAACTCCCCACTCCTACTTTATTCTTTTTGTCCCCTCCTTTTCTTTTTTTTTTAATATGATATAATACCGGGATTGTGAAAATAATAAGAAATATAAAAATTAGAATCGGAAGAATAAGAGTTGCTTTTTGATTATTTCAGATTGATTGGAACCAATACAAATCAAATAGATGAAACAAAGAACAAAATTGGGACGCTATGCTATGTACATTACATATATGTAATTGAGATTCTATATATGAATATCAAGATACATATTGTAGATTGATCCATATTAAACCTCTATTTTTCTAGAGTAAAACTTTAATATACTACAATAATAGATAGATAGTATAGTAGAAAGAAATAGATTTGATTTCTTTCTACCATACTATCCGGATTTCATAGAATTCCGCTGATTGTAGTCCGATCATTTCATTTAAGACTAAGACCCTAAATTGAAATCCTTTTTCATTTTTTTTTATTCAATCATTGTTTTCATTTTTTTTATTCAATCACTGTATTGATAAGAATTAAGAAGTCATGTTGTTTAAGTAAAATTAGTCACTTTGACTTACCGTTTTTACGTAAATTATAAGTAAAAAAGCAGTAGGAACTAGAATGAACAGTGCAGTAGCAATAAATGCGAGAATATTTACTTCCATAATCTCTATGTTTTATTTCTCTTTAATTTTCAATAAATAATTCGGGATTTAATCCCATAGAGATGATAAATCTTTCGTCGGTAAATTCAATGGTATAAATTACATCTTAATGATATGAAATCGGATCAATATCACGAATAACAATATCTGAGCTATCAAATAAATTCATCGTCGAGAATTAAATAGTATAACATAGGAAGATCTTTTATCCATACCAAATTAAAAAATGATATTTCTGATGCAATCCAAAATTCCTTTTCCTTTTTTCTTTTTTTTTTTTAGTTTAAGGTAAAGGTTCCGACGAAGAAATAAAAAAAAAAAAGAGGAATCCCTGTTAGGAATGATATTTTGTTATTTTTATTCCCTTTCACACACGAAATGAATTGATGTCTTTTTTTATTGGATTTGTATCCATCGGGACTGACGGGGCTCGAACCCGCAGCTTCCGCCTTGACAGGGCGGTGCTCTGACCAATTGAACTACAATCCCAGGGAAAAAAGCGTAAAGCATACATATTCTTACGATTTCATTCAAACCATTTCCCTTTCTATTTTAGATTCGAACCGTTGTGCTGTAACTGACAGAGGCGGACTTATTTATATATTCATAAAAATATCTATTATTTATATATTTATATATTGATATCTATATAGATATTATATAGATATGCATTTTATCGAGATCGACACGGATTACTCGTAATCCGTTCGTTATTGCTAAATCGATTGAAAAATGAATCAATGAAAATAAAGAAAATAAAAAAGACTCTTTTTTATTTACTTTAACTTTTAATTAATCATTTCCTTAGCTTTATACGGAAAAAAGAAATAACGTTAGGGATGTATCATATTTGGATTCTTCCGTATCAGAACACATCAGTCATTTCCGGAGAACAACAAATGGGTTATATCATTTCATGGTGGATCGGCAAATTAAATTATTGGGCCGAGCTGGATTTGAACCAGCGTAGACATATTGCCAACGAATTTACAGTCCGTCCCCATTAACCGCTCGGGCATCGACCCAGGAAGAAAAAATGGGAGTCTTTATTGATAATCCATGATCAACTTCCTTTCGTAGTACCCTACCCCCAGGGGAAGTCGAATCCCCGCTGCCTCCTTGAAAGAGAGATGTCCTGAACCACTAGACGATGGGGGCATACTTGCCCGACCGCCATTATACTACGTTCATAGTATGAACAGTTTTTTGAAATTGTCAATATAATGGAATGATATGATTCGATCAAAAGGATCTTTCCATCTTTCATAATTCCATACCATAGAATCTTTTGATTCATCATTTAGATTTCGAAATTGTTCATTCCAATCATCTATAATAAAAAAAAATAGAAAAAAGATAAGTAACGGGAAAGAAAGCAAAAGAAAGATAGGATCCTTTCAGGGAATGATTGGTTTGCTGGAAAGGGCGAGGTGTTAAAACTTCATTTCTTTCATTTTCATTC